TTCATAGAAATAGTATTTTTGCTTATTTCGATGATCCTCAATACAAAAGACAGAGTTCGGGAATTACTAAATATCGAACTATAGGAATTCATTCCATTTTTCAAAAAGAAGATTTAATTGAGTATCGAGGAATCAAAGAATTAAAGCCAAAATATCAAATCAAAGTAGATCGATTTTTTTTTATTCCCGAAGAAGTACATATTTTACCCGAATCTTCTTCCATAATGGTACGGAATAATAGTCTCGTTGGAATAGGAACGCCAATCACTTTCAATATAAGAAGTCGAGTAGGCGGATTGGTCCGATTAGAAAAGAAAAAAAAGAAAATGGAATTAAAAATCTTTTCTGGAAATATCCATTTTCCCGGAGAGATAGATAAGATATCCCGACATAATGCCATCTTGATACCACCCGGAATGGTAAAAAAAAAATGGAAGGAATCAAAAAAAATGAACAATTGGACCTATGTCCAATGGATCGCAACTACCAAGAAAAAGTATTTTGTTTTGGTTCGACCTGTAATTCTATATGAAATACCGGACAGTATCCATTTTGGAAAACTTTTTCCCCAAGATCTGTTCCAGGAAAAGGATAATCTGGAACTTAAAGTTCTCCATTATATTCTTTATGGAAATGGAAAACCCATTCGGGGAATTTCCGACACAAGGATTCAATTAGTTCGGACTTGTTTAGTCTTGAATTGGGATCAAGATAAAAAAAGTTCTTCTATTGAGGAGGCCCTCGCTTCCTTTGTTGAAGTAAGTACAAATGGTTTGATTGAGTCTTTCCTAAGAATTGACTTAGTGAAATCTCATACTTCATATATCAGAAAACGGAATGACCCATCTGGTTTAGGATTGCTCTCGGATAATGAATCGGATCGGATCAATATGAATCCATTTTTCTCTATTCATTCCAAATCAAAAATTCAACAATCACTTAGCCAAAATCACGGAACTATTCGTATGTTGTTGAATAGAAATAAGGAATACCCATCTTTGATAATTTTGTCATCATCTAATTGTTTTCAAATGAGACCATTAAACAATGTAAAAGATCACAATCACAATGGGATAAAAAAAGGAATTAACAAATTAAAAAAAGATCCTATAATTCCAATTAAGAATTCGTTAGGCCCTTTAGGAATAGCCCTTCAAATTGCAAATTTTTATTCATTTTACCGTTTAATAACTCATAATCAGATCTCCATAACTCCAAATTTGCAACTTGACAAATTAAAAGAAACGTTTGAAGGAAAAAAATATTATTTAATGGACGAAAACGAGCAAATTTTTAAACCCGATCTATACAGTAACATCGTTTTAAATCCATTGCATTTGAATTGGTATTTTCTCCATCATAATTTTTGTGAAAAAACGTTTCCAATAATTAGTCTTGGACAATTTATTTGTGAAAATATATGTATAGCTCAAACGAAAAATGGACCACAACAAAAACTAAAATCGGGGCAAGTTTTAACTGTTCAAATGGATTCTCTAATAATAAGATCGGCTAACCCTTATTTGGTAACTCCCGGAGCAACCATTCATGGCGATTATGGAGAAATCCTTTATGAAGGAGATATATTAGTTACATTTATATATGAAAAATCGCGATCCGGTGATATAACACAAGGTCTTCCTAAAGTGGAACAGATATTAGAAATACGTTCGGTTGATTCAATATCGATGAATCTAGAAAAAAGAATTGATGCTTGGAACGAGTGTATAACAAGAATTCTCGGCATTCCTTGGGGATTCTTGATTGGTGCTGAGCTAACTATAGCGCAAAGTCGTATTTCTTTGGTTAATAAAATCCAAAAGGTTTATCGATCCCAGGGAGTACACATCCATAATAGACATATAGAAATTATTGTGCGCCAAATAACATCCAAAGTCTTGGTTTCAGAAGATGGAATGTCTAATGTATTTTTACCTGGCGAACTAATTGGATTATTGCGAGCCGAACGAACGGGGCGTGCCTTGGAAGAAGCGATTTGTTACCGAGCTTTATTATTGGGAATAACAAAAACATCTCTGAATACTCAAAGTTTCATATCCGAAGCTAGTTTTCAAGAAACTGCTAGAGTTTTAGCAAAAGCCGCTCTTCGGGGTCGTATCGATTGGTTGAAAGGTCTTAAAGAGAATGTTGTTTTAGGGGGGATGATACCCGTTGGAACTGGATTCAAAAGCATAATGCACCGTTCCCGGTCAAGGCAACATAACAAGATTACCTTGGAAAAAAAAAAAAATTTGTTCGAAGTAGAATTTAGAAATGTTTTGTTCCATCACAGAAAATTATTTGATTTTTTTCATTTCAAATAATTTTTGTGATTATGTGATACATTAGAAATTTAGGATTAAATGCTTCCTAAAAGCAGATTAGATTCATCCCCTTAAATGCAGTCATTTGATTTGGTAATAAAGTAAAGTAAGTATAATAAATAATAATAAATCAATAGAAAAAAATGAATGGCCTGATTATGTATTAATGGCCAATCTTCAATAAAAGAGAAGGTTCCATTGGAACAATTATTTATTTCTATTTCAGTATACCTGGTCTTTTTTTTTTTTTCAATTTTTTTTTTTTCAAAAAAAAAAGTGTGGGGATAAATGACAAAAAGATATTGGAACATAACTTTGGAAGAGATGATGGAAGCGGGAGTTCATTTGGGCCATGATACTTGGAAATGGAATCCTCGAATGGCACCTTATATATCCACAAAGCGTAAGGGTATTCATATTATAAATCTTACTCAAACTGCTCGTTTTTTATCAGAAGCTTGTGATTTGGTTTTTGATGCAGCAAGCAGAGGAAAACAATTCTTAATTGTTGGTACAAAAAAAAAAGCAGCCGATTCAGTAACAAGGGCGGCAATAAGAGCTCGATGTCATTATGTTAATAAAAAATGGCTCGGCGGTATGTTAACTAATTGGTATACTACAGAAACGAGACTTCGTAAGTTCAGGGACCTGAGAACGGAGCAAAAGATGGGGAAACTCAACTCTCTTCCAAAAAGAGATGCCGCTATGTTGAAGAGACAATTATCTCATTTGGAAACATATCTGGGCGGCATAAAATATATGACGGGGTTACCCGATATTGTAATAATCGTTGATCAGCAAGAAGAATATACGGCTCTTCAAGAATGTATCACTTTAGGAATTCCAACGATTTGTTTAATCGATACTAATAGTGACCCAGATCTCGCAGATATTTCGATTCCAGCTAATGATGATGCTATAGCTTCAATCCAATTAATTCTTAACAAATTAGTATTTGCAATTTGTGAGGGTCGTTCTAGCTATATACAAAAGTATTGATTAATAATAAGATAAATAAATTTTTATATTTTGGTGGGAAATTCATAGATTTTTTGAATCGGTTATTATACCATTACAAAATTGTGCAAAAATAAAAAGAACAAACAGAAATATTATGTGATGAGTAGGTATTCCAAATGGAAAATGAAAGTAAAAAGGAAATGGTTGAATCAAAATAATTCCCTTTCAAGTTATATTTTTTTATTTTAGAGGGCAGGATAATATGAATGTTCTATTATGTTCCATCAACGCATTAAACGGATTATACAATATATCTGCTGTGGAAGTAGGTCAACATTTCTATTGGCAAATAGGGGATTTTCAAGTACATGCTCAAGTACTTATTACCTCTTGGGTTGTAATTGCTATCTTATTAGTTTCAACCATTCTAGTTGTTCGAAATCCGCAAACTATTCCCACTTCTGGTCAGAATTTCTTTGAATATGTCCTTGAATTCATTCGAGACGTGAGCAAAACTCAGATTGGCGAAGAATATGGTCCGTGGGTTCCATTTATTGGAACTCTGTTTCTATTTATTTTTGTTTCGAATTGGTCCGGGGCTCTTTTGCCTTGGAAAATAATAAAGTTACCTCATGGAGAGTTAGCTGCACCCACAAATGATATAAATACTACTGTTGCATTAGCTTTACTTACGTCAGTAGCCTATTTCTATGCGGGTATTTCAAAAAAAGGATTGGCTTATTTTGGTAAATATATTCAACCAACTCCAATTCTTTTACCGATTAACATCTTAGAAGATTTCACAAAACCCTTATCTCTTAGTTTTCGACTTTTCGGAAATATATTAGCTGATGAATTAGTAGTTGTTGTTCTTGTTTCGTTAGTACCTTTAGTAGTTCCTATACCTGTTATGTTCCTTGGATTATTTACAAGCGGTATTCAAGCTCTTATTTTTGCTACGCTAGCTGCGGCTTATATAGGTGAATCCATGGAAGGGCATCATTGACCAGTTATCAAAATAGTCTATTTTTTTTTTCGTTTAGCCCTCCACAAGGTATGTGTGGCTCACGATAATCTACTTAAGGGGCATCAATAAAAAAATAGAAAGAAATTTTTAAAATGATTAATAATAATCAAAAGGATTATCCCCCCCAAAAAAAGATGCAATAAGGACAAGATATAAATAAAAATATAAATAAGTATATGATTTAGTGAAATATAATAATAAAATATAAAAAATTACTAGGAAATTATAAAAAAAAATATTTATTCTTTGTTTGATGTTTAATCCACTTTTCTATTTGACTCCGGGGGGGTCCAACTAGGTAGATATAAAATCTAATTCCTATAAGACAACTCTTTCTTTTTTGGAAGTTTCAAAGATGGATTCTTGAATCCGATTGACTCGAAGCCACAACTAATTGGTTTACGGTATGGAAGAAACACATGTATATGTCATATTAGATAGATATTCACTGGTTATATATGACTATAGATCTAAATTTGTCCTGCTACTACTTTCAATTTAGATTAGATTCAAAAAAAAAACCTTTCATTTCATCTCTTGTAATTGTAAATTGAATATGGAATGACTAAAAAAAGGAAATAAAGAAAGGTTCCAAATTTAAGATAAGAAAAAAAATTGTATGTATTCACAAAAAACTACATGGATAGAAACGAAAAGAAAAATCGAAGTAATTTGGATAGTGAAATAAA